GAAAAATACAAAATAGAACTTCTAAAGCAAAAGAAAATAGAAATTACTAGTCTTAGAATATAGTTGAACCAAAACACCTATTTTTTTGAGTGATCATGTGATAACTTTTTGTTCTCATTCATTCAAGATATTTAAGATATTATATGAGTGAACTCATTACGGAATCTAATTAGTTAAAATGAAAGTAAAAGTTTTATAAGATTAATGTTCGCTCTAAAATATATAGATTCGATCCAATAAAACAAATGATAAAAAAAAACAAATGATAAAAATAGGAATAATTTTCTAATTTGATTCCATAATGATTGGAAAAGAGTTAGTTTTATTTTAAAACGAAATTACACTACCCAGTTCTTATTATTCGTTTATAAGTTGAATTGAAAAATGATCCAAGAATGCATTTGCTGATTGCAAACGCGGTATGGGTAGATGTTACAGACGATGAATCAATTTTTTTATATAGTTGTGACTTTATCCTTGTTAGTGCTGTCTATAATGATAGATGACTCAAAAACTTTCAATTGGTTTTTTCTCCTATTTTGCAAAAAAGGAAACTCAGGTAAGTGCTTTTTTATAAACATATGTATAAAAAGACCATATTTCATTTAGCTCCTTGATGCCTACCATAACTAGTTATTTCGGTTTTCTACTAACGGCTTTAACTATAGCCTCAGCTCTATTTATTGGTCTGAGCAAGATACGACTTATTTGAAATTAATTGCGCAAAATCTTTCCGCGAACTTCTGTGTATTTTTACCCCGTTAATTGCCAATTCTTGGTCATTGAGATTCATGGTAATTCGGATTAATATTTAGGTATAGATATTACCTCTTTTTTCTCCTTTCAAACAAATTGAAATGATTGAAGTTTTTCTATTTGGAATTGTGTTAGGTCTAATTCCTATTACTTTGGCTGGATTATTTGTAACTGCCTATTTACAATACAGGCGTGGCGATCAGTTAGACCTTTGATTAATTAACATCTCTTTTTTTGATTGACCTCCTCCTTTCTTTAATATCCAGGAGGTCAAATAAAGATTGCTGTTCCAGTTAGTGTTTCAGTCAAATTCCATCGAAGAAGATACAAATCACGCTCTGTAGGATTTGAACCTACGACATCGGGTTTTGGAGACCCACGTTCTACCGAACTGAACTAAGAGCGCTTTCTTCTCATAAAAGAAAAGACTGTAAAGAAAAGGATTGGCCCCAATACATCTTGTATGCATACACATATAGTATCATCATAAGAATAAAAGATTCTATATGATATGTCCAACGTGAATTGATCTCAAAAAATCCCTCGTTACTGCTCAAAGGAGCAGTAATAGGTAGGGATGACAGGATTTGAACCCGTGACATTTTGTACCCAAAACAAACGCGCTACCAAGCTGCGCTACATCCCTTCCATTGGTCTACAGTGTCATTGTAGAGAATTCCTGTCTTGTTTTCCACATTGTTATTGCCTCTATTAAAATCTAGAATTTTTATGTCCATTTCGCCTTTTTGGTCTCATTTAACATATAATAATAGTAAAATACTTCTGGAACCCCTAGGAAAAATAAACGAGTCTTTTTGGGGAATAGTGGGGAAGAAAAGGACGTTTTTTCTGTATTTAACAAAAAGTAAATCTTATTTACTGGATGATTGTACATTTCAATATGTATTATCTTATGTATGTATTACTATAAAAGGAGGTTTTTCAATGCGAGATCTAAAAACATATCTTTCCGTGGCACCGGTACTAAGTACTCTATGGTTCGGTTCTTTGGCAGGTTTATTGATAGAGATTAATCGTTTTTTCCCGGATGCGTTGACGTTCCCCTTTTTTTCATTCTAGTTATTGACGTGGGAAGGAATAAAGAAGATTAGAGATACAATTAAATAAAGCCCCTTCTTTTCTCTTTTTTCCCTAGAAAAAGGGAGGAAAGAGAAAGAATATTACATTCAACAGCTGTGAGAGTCGGGTTCAGGTTGGAATTAAATTAATATGAATTTCTATGTATTAAATTTCTATGGAAGTCGAATACAAACTCTGGTTCTAGGGAAAGCGTATTCTAGACGATAATTATATGAAATACTGTACTGTTGAAATATAGTTTAGAAATCTTTCTATCGTATTTCCTATATTGATTGTAATGAAATCTTGCATAAGAGGATAGCTAGTTACAAATTTTTTCCTTCCTTTCTTCTTTTTCGTTTCGAATTGAAAAAGGAAGAGTTGAGTAAATGAAAAATCCAAAGGAGGTTCATGGCTAAGGGTAAAGATGTGCGAATACCGGTTCTTTTGGAATGTACCGCTTGTGTTCGAAACGGTGTTAATAAGGAATCAACGGGGATTTCCAGATATATTACTCAAAAGAACCGGCACAATACGCCTAATCGATTGGAGTTGCTAAAATTCTGTCCATATTGTAACAAACATACGATTCATGGGGAGATAAAGAAATAGATCGAACGAACCGAGCACCGGCGCCCTTATCTTTCTTACAAGGAAAGGGCAAAAATGACATTATATATATAACATATTTAACATAGTTAAAGATAATTATAAACAAACCAAATCCTATTTATTTATTCTAATAAAAGATACGGCTGAAATAGGATTTTAGGGATAAGAAATAAACTAACCAAACCATGGAAAAATCTAAGCGAACTTTTCTTAAATCCAAGCGATCTTTTCGTAGGCGTTTGCCCCCGATCCAATCGGGGGATCGAATTGATTATAAAAACATGAGTTTAATTAGTCGATTTATTAGTGAACAGGGAAAAATATTATCTAGACGAGTGAATAGATTGACCTTGAAACAACAACGATTAATTACTATTGCTATAAAACAAGCTCGTATTTTATCTTTGTTACCTTTTCTTAATAATGAGAAACAATTTGAAAGAACCGAGTCGACCACCAGAACTCCCAGTCTTAGAGCCAGAAAAAGATAGGTTTACTCTTTCTTCACTTGAATTCAAATGCCCATCCGAACTCAAACGCGGATTTCTTTTTTGTTGGAAAAATCCAAGAATCCGGATTGAAGTCTCGTGTCGTAAGAAAAAAAAGAATAATCTGGGAAGAATAAAATTTTTTATTGAACGTGTTGATTCATATTTATTTTGACTACTTTCTGATATTTTATCATATTCTAATTCTATTCATTTTTATTCGATCTTCCCGGAGTTCATTCTCCGGGCAACTCCGTTTAACCGGTGGATTCTTTCCAACCTACTTCTTTTATGATCTCATTGGAAATCATATAAAGACAATTCCTATTTGATATAGCTATTTGTGCAAGTATTTTACGATTAAGAAGCAACTGTCTCTTGTACAGATCATTTATTAATCTACTATAACTATAGCATACCCCCCTTTCACGAATTGCTGCATTTATTCGAGTGATCCACAAACGACGAAAGTTTCTTTTTTGCCTATCCCTATCCCGATGAGCCGAAACCAAAGCTCTTATTTTTTGTTGAGTAATAGTTCGAGTAAGTCTTGAATGAGCCCCCCGAAAGCTTGATGCAAATAAACGAATTTTTGTTCTACGTCTCCGAGCGATATATCCCCGTCTAATTCTGGTCATTGAATAAATGAAACTTTAACGAATAACTAATAGATTTCCTTTCTTTCAGTTATTCTTTTGCCCCTTTCATAGTATATTAATAACAAAACGGATTTTTCCAATGTATAAACTAAAAATTCCAATGGCTTTCGCTACTATAACCTTCCCAACCACGATTTTTTATTTTTTTATAGGCATTTCACCTCGAAATACGAAATTGTACTATACTAGGTTAAAAAAAATAGCAATGATAACTAAATAGTGGATTCCATCGTTTCTATGGTTACTTCTTAAACGGTGAGGTCTTCTCTATACACCGGAGCCCTTACTTCATTTAATCAATGTTATTGCTAACTTGTATAGTTCACATTCTTCGGCTCTACCCATGAATTATCCAGTAATAGGTCTTTCACAACGAGCTCTACCTATACAGTAACGGTATTTAATTATGAAAGTTGGCTGGGTAGCTGACCCTGTTAGTCCGTTCTTGCAAGAGGGGTCTATGTTACTAAGATTTCCTCCGCTTAATGGATAACCATTTGCTACCAATGGAGAATTACTTCTCATCTTGAATTGAGGTGAGTGGTTTTACACCAATAGAAACCATAAATTTCATACACAATAAAAGGGATATGACCCCATTTTCTTATTTTTAGATAGTAAATGTAGTTTGTTTTTCCGTTCTATCCTATTTGATCATTGATATTCGAACATTGTTCTCTTTCCTTTGTTCTAGTTTATGATCTGAACGAGTCGCACATACACCCTAGTACATGTTCCTCGACGCTGAGGGCATCCCCGAAGCGCGGGGGATTTTGTGACATTTCTGATTGGCTGTCTTGTATTTCTAATAAGTTGTTTAATCGTTGGCATGTTGAATCATATACATAATGGGCTGGTTTAGATCGATCCTAACCGTATGATTATGAATGACTTTTATTCAATAGAATAGAATCGATAGATCAATAGAATCATTAATCAATAGATAGTAAATAAATAAAAGTCATAGAATATTAAACGCGGCAGGGTTCATTTTAAATCACGAATTGACGCGAAATTCAGGCTATTTATTGTCATTCAACCGCTACAAGATCAACAATTCCATAAGCTTGGGCCTCTGTTGCTGACATAAAAATATCTCTTTCCATGTCTTCGGATACAACCCAGAAGGGTTTCCCCGTTCTTTGTACATAAACCCTTGTCAGGGTTTCACGTAGTTTCAGCAGTTCTCCCACTTCCAGGATGAATTCTCCCGTTGCTACTTCAGAAAAAGAACCAGCGGGTTGATGGATCATTACCCTGGTGATATAAGATAAAAAAGGTTTCTCTATTTCGCATGATGAGGGGAAGATAAAAGAAAGATAAAAGAATAACAAGAAAAAAGATAGAATCGAACAACCGTACGGGCATTATGCATTGCATACGGCTCTACAATAAAATTGACCCTTACCTTCAAAAAAATAGGATCGATCAGACCCCGATCGGTAAATGATCAACTTACCACCCTTCTTTTCGGAGGAATTCAAAAATACTATGATGGCTCCGTTGCTTTCTATATTTATTATATTTTTTTGTTTGTCTGTGATTTGTCTGTCATTCAGCAATCCCAAGGTTGCTTTTTTGTTTGATCAAATAAACTAAGGAAAAAAGAATCTTTTTTTTTTTTTTCGCTCTATACTATAAATATTGTTAAGAGACCTCTGGTGTGAAAAAAGTTTGTGACGCTGAACTGGACTTCCGATAATAAAATAGGAAATACCTTTTTCTCATATTACTCTCTCGATACATAATCTAATGTTTTGAAAACAAAATTTCTTATATCGAATTCAAAGTGCCATGCTATTATTACTTAAATATTCATATTTCATATGGCGAAGGCATAGTCTTCTTTTTTCTCTCAAATAAAAGCCTCATTGGCGCCAAGCGTGAGGGAATGCTAGACGTTTGGTAATTTCTCCTCCGACCAGGATAAAAGATCCCATTGAAGCGGCTGATCCCATGCATATTGTCTGTACATCTGGTTGTACAAATTGCATAGTATCATAAAGAGCCACCCCCGGTATTACCCATCCGCCAGGAGAGTTTATAAACAAATACAGATCTTGGGTATCATTCTCCATACTGAGATATATCATAAGACCAATAAGTTGATTTGAGATCTCGCTATCAACCTCTTGACCTAAAAAAAGTAATCTTTCTCGATAAAGTCGGTTGATTAGGGTCAAATTGTATCCCCCCGGAACCGTACAGGCGCCTTTTGACGCATACGGTTCAAAAAAAAAAACAAAAGAATCAATGTGTAGATTCCTATACTTTTTATTTTTTCATAGCAAGTTCCTTCTAACTTATAATGATTTCCTTGATTTTTCACTAAATACGAGTTTGTCTTCCTTTCCTTATAACTTAACTATTAACTAGAATATAAAAAGAATTCATTAAACTTATCCAACTAACTTTTCATTGATGGATTCTTTCATCGAGATTCAATCCAAATCACGATGTCATTTTCTTGTTCTTAAATGGGCCCCTTTAATCTTTTTAGGTTTATGCTCTACTCCGGGTAAAGATCCGCCCTTTTTTTATTTGCACATATAGTACAAAAGCTCCCATTACCACTTCTTTTAGTTATCCCTTCTTTTTTTTTTTTCAATTCACGCATTCCGTAAAATAGTTGAAGGCTTCATGCATATTACTCAATTGATTGATTAACAGAAGAGTTTGAAATAACTTCTACTTACAAAAAAGAGATTTCTTTTAAAAAAGGAATCCTTTATGATATAAAATAGATACCACTTGGTTTTTTTAAACGGAGCCTGGATACTTCAATGTAGTAGTCCAACTAAGCCAACCATAAAATCTTCTAATTGATAATAGTAATTCGAATCCCCCCCAAAAAGTGGATCTAATTGCACTTCACGCTCCAAATTTTTGATGATTCCATTAATCTTTCGTGGGCGAAACAGGGGATATCTCGAGTGGGGAGAAAACGGGAAAATCCCATATGGCCCAATATATCTGACAAGTCGCACTATATGTCAACCCAAGTTGCATCTTCCTCTCCAGGACTTCGAAAAGGTACTTTTGGAACACCAATAGGCATTAAATGAAAGAAAAAAGAACTAAGTACTATATTTTACTTTGATGTGGAAACGTAACAAAGCCTTTATTATTATTTTTATCTACTATTATTATCTTTATCTTTATTATTTTATTATCTTTATAATTATAATATTGTACTTTATCCTAAATCATATTTTATTTTATTCATAAATAAGAGAAATAGAGAAAGTCAGAAAAAAATACGGTAAAAATATGACAAATAGTGTCCTCTAATGATAAACAAGTATGGGCACATTCGCTCATATAAAATGGCATTAACCCTCCCATTGCGTATTGGTACTTATCGAGTATAGAATAAATCTGCTTCTCTTTGTTCCTACGAACAAAATTGTTCCATTATTACCAACAGAATAGAACAAATATGAACCCTTACGTTGAAATAATCCACTAAATAGGGGGTACATAACATAGTCATAGTCTTTTACAATGCAATAAAGTTACGTAGTGTCTTTTTTCTTTCATAAAGGGGTATTTCTATGGGTTTGCCTTGGTATCGTGTTCATACCGTTGTATTGAATGATCCCGGACGGTTGCTTTCTGTTCATATAATGCATACAGCTTTGGTTGCTGGTTGGGCCGGTTCGATGGCCCTGTATGAATTAGCAGTTTTTGATCCTTCTGACCCTGTTCTTGATCCAATGTGGAGACAGGGTATGTTCGTTATACCCTTCATGACTCGTTTAGGAATAACCAATTCATGGGGCGGTTGGAGTATCACGGGGGGGACTATAACGAATCCGGGTATTTGGAGTTATGAAGGTGTGGCTGGAGCGCATATTGTGTTTTCTGGGTTGTGCTTTTTGGCAGCTATCTGGCATTGGGTGTAT